ATTCGTCTTGATGTTGATCATTACAGGCCTCTTGAATCTTCTATTTACCTTCTTTAAGATTTCTTATTTTTTGATTGCTTTGGAATGCGGATTTACTTTCTTTTTTATTATTGATAGGAATTCTCTTGTTAAGACCGCATGAACCTATTGAAACCTCAGATTCATACTAGAATGGCGATGACCTTCAAATTAAGTCCAAGGATTCTCTGAGTAAGAACCCTTGTACCCTCGCTTATTCATTGAATAGGAATGGATAGAATGATTAAAAATAAAATAAGGGGTTTGCCCTGTATCAAACTAAGCATGAACGGGAGTTTGAAAGATTTTTATTCTTTCAAACTCTTTGAAAATTTGTAGCCCGGCCATGAGGTCTGAATATTAAGTATGAATCATAGTTCTAATACTTCGTAATCTATTTCATATAGTTCGTGCTCCAAATATTCGAATGAATATCTGACGAGGAAAATCGCCTTTATGAAGATGACAGACCTATTCTCTGTACTATCAATAGGATCTATTTTAACAAGTCACACACTCATATTACGGAAATACAGAAACAAAGAAATTTCGCGGTCGAACTACCAAAATAGACCCAAAATACAAACCTAAACCTTTTGCTTTAGAGTGAAAAGCAAAGCTAGGACTTAGTTATTCTGATAAATCTAATTCATTGAAATTCCTTCTAGTAAAACAGAGGAATTATAAATCTCTAAAATAATAGATAGAAATATCGCAAATAAAGCCATTGCGACTCCCATCAATGGAGTAGTTCCCCATCCAGGAGCTACTTTACCATATTCCGAATTCAATGGTTTCAATAACCCCCCTACACCAGTTCGTTTTGGACGAGATCTAGAACTACCCTCAACGCTTTGTGTAGCCATAACTCCTATTTTGTATTCATTGAGATCTGTTGACTTTGTATACAATTTCGTTGTAAATAAATAATCTTATATCATAGATCCATGATCCATTGTGGTTTTGAAATTTTATAATAATGGAAACAGCAACCCTAGTCGCCATCTTTCTATCTGGTTTACTTGTAAGTTTTACGGGGTATGCCTTATATACTGCTTTTGGGCAACCCTCTCAACAACTAAGAGATCCATTCGAGGAACACGGGGACTAGTTGAAGTTTGAAGTAACGAGCCTCCAATATCGGGAGGCTCATTACTTCAATTTAGAAAATGAAAAATCATTTAATCTTTTTAGTTGGAACTTTAGGCGGTTCTCGAAAAAAGATGGCGAAAAAGATGATTCCTAGAGTTGAGACTAAGAGGAATGTATAAACCAATGCTTCCATAGATTTGATTGTGGTTTACAATTATAGCTTTCATACCTGTTTATTAGGAGTCCTATCCTGGATAAAATAAAGAAGGAGCAAGAATCAAAGACAAGTCGGCAATTCCGATCAAAAAATCCCCGGTGCCCTATGTCAAAAAGTGGAAGCGAAAAGTAACGGAGCAATATTGTATCAAACTACTTGTCTTCTTGTAGTTGGATCCCCAAGTTTTTGGAATGCTCCAAATTCCACTTGAGCATCCAAATCTGGATCAATACCAGCAAAAACATCTCTGAATAAGGTTCTAGCACCATGCCAAATGTGTCCAAAGAAGAAGAGAAGAGCAAACGAAGCATGGCCAAAAGTAAACCAACCTCTTGGACTACTACGAAAAACACCATCGGATTTCAAAGTCGCACGGTCTAATTCAAAGATTTCACCCAATTGAGCACGCCTTGCATATTTTTTAACAGTAGTGGGATCACTATAACTGACGCCATTGAGTTCGCCACCATAGAACTCAACAGTTACACCTACTTGCTCAACACTATACTTCGATTCTGCCCTTCGAAAAGGAACATCGGCTCTAACAATCCCGTCTCCGTCTACCAAAACCACTGGAAATGTTTCAAAAAAGGTAGGCATACGACGTACAAAAAGTTCACGCCCTTCTTTATCTCTAAAGATAGGATGCCCCAACCACCCAACAGCTATCCCATCCCCGTTATCCATTGAGCCCGCCCTGAATAACCCCCCTTTTGCCGGATTATTTCCAATGTAATCGTAAAAAGCCAGTTTTTCAGGAATTTTAGACCAAGCTTCGGATAAACTTTGATTCTCGGATAGCCCAGCACCAACTCTTCGATATATTTCTTGCTGGAAGTATCCCTGATCCCATTGATAACGAGTGGGACCAAATAATTCAATGGGAGTAGTTGCGGAACCATACCACATAGTTCCAGCAACAACAAAAGCTGCAAAAAAGACAGCAGCGATACTACTAGAAAGGACAGTTTCGATATTTCCCATACGCAATCCTTTGTATAGACGTTGTGGCGGACGGACACTAAGATGAAAAAGTCCCGCTAATATGCCCAATGTCCCTGCTGCAATATGATGAGAGGCTATTCCTCCCGGAACAAAAGGATCAAAACCTTCCACACCCCACGCCGGATTTACAGATTGGACTTTTCCGGTTAGCCCATAAGGATCGGACACCCATATTCCAGGACCATACAACCCTGTTACATGAAATGCGCCAAACCCAAAGCAAGCTACTCCTGAAAGAAATAAATGAATTCCGAAGATCTTGGGCAAATCCAAAGAGGGTTTTCCTGTACGTTCATCAGTAAATATCGCTAGATCCCAATATACCCAATGCCAAATAGCAGCCAAGAAGCACAAGCCAGAAAACATAATATGTGCCCCAGCCACACCTTCGTAACTCCAAATACCCGGATTCGTTACAGTCCCACCTGTAATAGTCCAACCACCCCATGAATTGGTTATTCCTAACCGAGTCATAAAGGGTATAACGAACATACCTTGTCTCCACATTGGGTCGAGAACAGGGTCAGAGGGATCAAAAACTGCTAATTCATATAGAGCCATCGAACCAGCCCAACCGGCAACTAAAGCTGTATGCATTATATGGACAGCTAGCAAACGACCGGGATCATTCAATACGACGGTATGAACACGATACCAAGGCAAACCCATGGAAATACCTCTTTATCAACGAAAAATCACACTATGTAACTTTATTGCACTGGAAAACTATGCCATGGACCTCTCATTTTCAGTGCATTAGCTGAGAGAAAGTATTAATCTTTGTTCAAGGCTTTTATTTTAGTAGTACTAATGAAACAATTAGGTAGGGTCATATGAACAAAGAGAAGCAAATCTATTTTATACCCGATAAGTATCAATACGCAATGGGGGGTTTATACCCTTTTAGGCGGTCGAATCTATACATATTCGTTTATTATTCGAAAGTACCTATTCGTAAGAAATTTCCTTTCTTTTCTTCATTCTGTCTTCCTTGAATTTATTTATCCAATATAATATATGGATATCAAATATCTGGATAAAATGGGATAAAAGACGAAATTATTAAATTATTAAAAGAAATAAACGCATTATTACGCTTCCACATCAAAGTAAGATATAGTACTTTAATATTTTTTCTTTCATTTAATGCCTATTGGTGTTCCAAGAGTACCTTTTCGAAATCCCGGGGAAAACGATGCATCCTGGGTTGACGTATAGTGCGACTTGTCAGATATAGTGGGTCATATGGTATTTCCCCATTCTCTCCCCCGATTGAGAAATCCTTTCGCTTCGCCCAAAAAATATTGATTGAATCATCCAAAATTTGGAGCGTGAAGTGCAATGAAAGAAAAAATTTTAATTGTTGGGCGACATCCAAATTAATATTATCAATTAGAATCCAATTTATGGTTGGTTTGTTTGAACTAATAAAATGAGGTATCCAGGCTCCGTTTAGAAAAAACCCATTGATAATAATCTAGGATTCCTACTTGTATCATATGTATTATTTTTTTATTACATTCAAGTAATCTCCGCCTGTTAATCAGAATTACTTGAATAATATGATTAGTACGTAAAAGAGTTGACGGAAGACATAAAATAAATAGGAAAAAAAACGAAGTTTTCGCAAAAAGACGCGGTAGTGGGAGCATTTGTTCTATATGTGCAAATCAAAATCGGGCGGATCTTTACTCGGAGTAGAGCAGCATAAACCTAAAAGAATTGAAGAAACCCATTCAGGAACAAGAGAATCCCATCGTGATTTAGATTGGATCTCGATGAAACAATACATCAAGGAGAAGTTAGTTCGATAAGTTTAGTAAATTGTTCGGTAAACAGGCCAAAATTTCTTGAAAAATAAAATAAAAAGTTTCTTCGTGAGAATAGAAAATTAGAAAGAGCCTCTTATAAAAATATAAAAAACAAAAAGAACTAGGATCTACACATTGATTCTTAATTTATTTTTGTTGAACCGTATGCATCAAAAGGTGCATGTACGGCTCCTACAGGATTGAGGTTTATCCTAATCAACCGACTTTATCGAGAAAGATTACTTTTTTTAGGCCAAGTAGTTGATAACGATATCTCGAATCAACTCATAGCTCTTCTAGTCTATCTGAGTATGGAGAGTGATACCAAAGATCTTTATTTGTTTATCAACTCTCCTGGTGGATGGGTAATACCTGGAATAGCGATTTATGATACTATGCAATTTGTGCGACCGGATGTACAGACAATATGCCTGGGATTAGCCGCTTCAATGGGATCTTTTATCCTGGTCGGAGGAAAAATTACCAAACGTTTAGCATTCCCTCACGCTTGGCGCCATTGAGTTTTTTTTTGCGAGAAAAAAAACTATGCCTTCGCTATATGAAATATTTTTAAGTAATAATAGCATGGCACTTCGAATTCGATATCAAAAAATTGTATTCTTTTTTCAAAAACTATTACAAAAACATTCAATTCTGTGTCGAAAGAGTAGTATGAAAAAAGGTAGTCCCAATTTGATATTATTTATTGGAATTGGAAGCCCTTTTCAGTGTCACAAACCCTTTTTTTTTCACACCAACAGGCTGTTTTGGCTATGTTAGAAAAGAATAGAAAAAACAAGATTCGATGATTTTTTATAATTGAATTTGTTTTATTTGAAAAAAAAAAGAAACTTTGGGATTGCTGAATCACAAATAAAAATTTTTTAAATAATAAATAATATAAGGTATAAAGCAACGGAGCCGTCATATTATTTTTGAACTCCTCAAAAACAAAAAAAAGGAGGGTCAATTAGGTAATTATTAGATTATTTACCAATCTGGATCTGATGATAAACTCGATATTTTTCCTTTTTCTTTGGTGGTTTGTTGGAAGGTAAAAGTCAATTTTTTTATAGAGCCGTATGCAATGTGCAAACCCTGCCCGTACGGTTGATCAATTCTATCTTTTTTATTTCTTTTTAAATTCTCGCGCCTTAATGATGAAAAATCGAATAACCTTTTCTTTTAATTTTAAATTGATTATGCTATATCATCAGGGTAATGATCCATCAACCTTCTAGTGCTTTTTATGAGGCACAAACGGGAGAATTTGTCCTGGAAGCGGAAGAACTGCTGAAACTGCGCGAAACCATCACAAGAGTTTATGTACAAAGAACGGGAAAACCTTTATGGGTCGTATCCGAAGACATGGAAAGGGATGTTTTTATGTCAGCACCAGAAGCCCAAGCTCATGGAATTGTTGATCTTGTAGCGGTTGAAAAATAGCAAAGAGTCCACATAAATTATGATTTGCAATGTTTCATTAATATGAAATAGTTTTTAGATAGTTTTTTCTTTTTTATTTACTCAATTGAATATAAGTAAAGAAAAATAGATTCAAAGAATTCATAATCATCCGGTTAGGATCAATCTAAACCATATTAATTCTATAGACCATAGACCATTAAACCCCTCAGCATGCCAACCCTTAAACAACTTATTAGGAATACAAGACAGCCAATAAAAAATGTAACGAAATCCCCCGCTCTGAGGGGATGTCCTCAGCGCCGAGGAACATGTACTCGGGTGTATGTGCGACGCGTTCAGATCCTGGACTGGGACAAAAGAAAAGAATTCCAGTCTCAGTGATCGATACAGTATCAATGACTAGGATAGATTGGGGTTCCTACATCCATTCTCTTCTCTAAAAAAACAAGAAAAATCTTGTTATTGTGTTTATTGTGCACAAAATTGATGGTTTTCGTTGGGACAAACACGACCACTCCCTCTATTTTTCAATTTAAGATGAAAAGAATTAACCAATTCGTAGCAACTTATTATCCAGGGAATTTCTTTTTTAAGCAGAAATATCAGCCTTAGACTTTTGCAAGAACGGACTAAAAGGGTCAAGCTAACCCAACAAATCTTCATAATTAAATACCGTTACTGTATTAAAGGTGGATCACCTTGTGAAAGGTCTAGTACTAGAGAATTCCATGGGTAGAGCCAAAGAATGTGAACTGTACAAGTTAACAAAAAAATGAAGAATCAAGAAAAGGGCTCCGGTGTATAGAGAGGACCTTACCGTTTTGAAAATAACCATATAAACGATGGAACCCACAATTTCTTTATCCATATCCATTTATATTGACTCTTTTCGGGGCATTTGATCAATGCCTCCTAAAAAACTCGTGGTTAGGAAGGTTATCGTAGCAAAAGCCGTTGGAGTTTTTACTTTATACATTGGGAAACCCGTTTTGTTAATTATATAAGCTAGAAAAGGAAAAACCGAAAGAAAGGAAATCAATCAGTTATTCCTCAGAGTTTCATTTATTCCATTTATTCAATGACCAGAATTAGACGAGGGTATATAGCTAGAAACCGTAGAACAAAAATGCGTTTATTTGCCTCAAGCTTTCGCGGGGCTCATTCAAGACTTACTCGAACTATTACTCAACAGAAAATACGAGCTTTGGTTTCGGCTCATCGGGATAGAGATAGGCAAAAGAGGGATTTTCGTCATTTGTGGATCACTCGGATAAATGCAGTAATTCGCGGGAGAGGGGTATCCTCTAGTTATAGTGGATTAATATATAATTTGTATAAGAGGCGGGTGCTTCTTAATCGTAAAATACTTGCCCAGATAGCTATATTAAACAGAAACTGTCTTTATATGATTTCCAATGAAATAATAAAATAGTGTTATTGGAAAGAATCGCTAAAAATACTTGAATCTTTAATCATAGAAGTACCTGAATAAGAAACTCCGGGAAGGTAGAGTAGAAATTTGTATTATACAATATTATAAAGTCGTTACAATGAGCAAACACGTTCAATAAAAAAAAGATTGATTCTTTTTTTTTACCATACTCAATTCACTCTTTTTCTTAATTTGAGTTCGGATTGGAAGTTTGATTCTATTGAAGAGTAAGCCTATTCATTTTATTGCGGGTTCTAAGCCCGGCAGTTCTAGCAGTCGACTCACCACCTCGTTCAAATTGTTTTTCATTATTAAGAAAAGGTAACAAAGATAAAATACGAGCTTGCTTGATAGCAATAGTAATTAACCGTTGTTGTTTTAAGGTCAATCGATTCACCCGTCTAGATAATATTTTTCCTTGTTCACTAATAAATCGACTAATTAAACTCATGTTTCGATAATCAATTCGATCCCCCGATTTGATCGGGGGCAAACGCCTACGAAAGGATCGCTTGGATTTATGAAGGAGTCGCTTGAATTTATGCATGTTTTCTTTCTTTTTTTTTTTTAGAGATTCTATATATTCTATTTTTATATGTTATTGTTATTAATTATAACATAGTTAACATATATTTAATATATCATGTTTCAGGTTCCTTGAAAAAGTGACACACGGGTGATTGATTCGATCTACTTCTTTATTTCTCCGTGAATCCTATGTTTGTAACAATAGGGACAGAATTTTCTCAATTCCAATCGACCGGGTGTATTGTGTCTATTTTTTTGAGTAATATATCTGGAAATGCCTCTTGATTTTTTATTAACACGAATACCCTTTTCAACACACCCAGTGCATTCCAAAATAACCCTTACTCGGATATCTTTCCCCCTCGCCATGAACCTCCTTTTTTTCTATTCATTTAACTGTTCGATTTTTCGATCTAAATGGAAGTAAAAAGATGGAAGTTGCCAGCTTTAAATCCAATTATGAGAGATTTCGTTGCAATCATGCAATCAATATATTAGTAACAATATAATAGTAATTAAGTAGTACAATTCCAATAATACAAAAGGTTTATAACTAGTCTAGGCAGTTCTCTTTAGATTTCGAATTGAAGTGGAGTATTTCATTTCATGAGTATCTTTATACTGTTATCCTAGCCATATTTCCATCTTCGGCACCACTTATTTAAGCGCCTTAGTCGAGTTCCTACTTTTACGGAGGCGGAATGCCTTCTTATTGTTTCTCTTTTATAACTTATTCGAATTCTTTCTACTAAATAACTAACATCTAATAATAGAAAGCCCTTAAATAATAAACAATATAATACATATTCTAATATAATACTAAATCTAAAAAATAAAAAAATAAAACAAACAATACAATAGAGTAGGGAGGGGGGAAGTACGAGTCCCAGATATTGAATTCTATCTCTAATCTTCTTTACCCCTTCCTCTGCCAATAACTAGACCAATAAAATGACTCGAATTAGAATGAAAAAAAAGGGAATGTTAATGCATCGGGGAAAAAACGATTAATTTCTATCAATATACCTGCTAAAGATCCAAACCATAAAGTACTTAGTACTGGTGCCACGGAGAGATATGTTTTTAGATCTCGCATTTAAAATCCTCCTTCTTTATTGTAATACATAAGCAAAGTGCTGATATGATCAGATGTATATGTAACTAAGAACAGCCTGTATTTTTGTATTTGAACATGGACTCCCTAAGAGAAAAAGAAAAATAATTTCTTTCAAGTTCTCTTTATCAATGTACGAAATAAAGAGAAAGATGTGGAAAACAAAACAGGGATTCTCTACAATAACACTGTAAATTAATTGAAAGGGGTGTAGCGCAGCTTGGTAGCGCGTTTGTTTTGGGTACAAAATGTCACAGGTTCAAATCCTGTCATCCCTACTTATTTCCTCTACTCTGAACAGTAACGAGAGATTCATTGAGATCGATTCAAAATTGGACATAGATAGCCTTTACATTATATCATACTATCATACTATTTGGATCATACTCTATAAGGGTAGTAGACGTAGACGCATACAAGATGTATTAGAGCTAGAAAAAGAATCCCTTTCCTTACAGTCGTTTTTTTTGTAAGAGAGCGCTCTTAGTTCAGTTCGGTAGAACGCGGGTCTCCAAAACCCGATGTCGTAGGTTCAAATCCTACAGAGCGTGATTCCTTTCTTGTTTTGTTAGGTCAAAATTACATGGCAATAATTGAACAGATTCTGAATTTGACTTTTGCCAGATTAAAGTTAAAGAAAAGGCGAGGTCAATCAACAAAATCGATCTTAATAAATCAAAGGTCCAACTGATCACCGCGTCTATATTGTAAATACGCAGTTACGAATAACCCAGCCAATGTAATAGGAATTAGACCTAAGACGATTCCAAAGAGAAAAACTTCAATCATTTTTATTCTTATTTTTTGAAAGGAGAAAAAGAGAGGTAATATCTATCCTTAAATATGAATCCGGATTACTCATGAATCTCGACGACCAAAGAATTGTAAATTCGCGCGGTAAGGAACTATAGAATAGATGGAATACTGCAGAAAAATTTCTTTATTATGAACTGTAAAAGTAATTTGAATTAAATTCAAGTTAAATAAGCCGTATCTTACTCAGACCAATAAATAGAACTGAAGTTATAGTTAACGCCGCTAGTAGAAAAGCGAAATAACTAGTTATCGTAGGCATGAAGTAGCTAAAGGAAATATTTTTTTTTAGACATATGTTTGTAAAGTATTTGCCTAAGTAGACTTTTTTAAGTCACTTACTGAATTATATGTTCAAATTTTTGAAAGATACGAGAATAAGCAAAAATACCAATTGAAAGAATTAATTCAAGTGAAATTTTTTCATTGAAAACTTCGAATCATTATAGGGGAAAATAACAAAAATCGAGTAACACCGGTCGAAAAATAAAAAAAAAAATGCATCATCTGTAACATCTAATCATTCCCTAATTTCGAATTAA